TAGAATCAATTCTAATCTAAATTGTATACAAATTACAATAATGTATCTTATTCCTCGAATCGTTCGTTGAGAGGTATAAAGGATTAAATCCCTTTAAGTAAGAAATAAAGTTTTTGATCGTGATATGAATCACGCAAGGGACCCCTTAACTATTAAGGGATCTATAGAACGAATCGCACTTTTACCACTAAACTATACCCGCTACAATACAATTATTGTATATAAAAGGATCTTTTGTCGAACAACGGAATACGTCCTAATTATGCAATAGGTGCATAATTTTACGATATTCTGTGCTATATCATATATATATATTATATATATGATCTGGGACGGAAGGATTCGAACCTTCGAATAACGGGACCAAAACCCGTCGCCTTACCGCTTGGCCACGCCCCATTTTGGATTTGACACTACTAAATACTAGTATGGGTTGTTCGTCAATTCCAGTTCTAAATTTATTCCATAGAATAAATTAAACTGTTACTAGAATTTGGATATGCATAAATATCGAATTAAACTGAATTTATTGATCATTTTATATATATAATAAATTCTATATAATAATAACATAATATAAAAAAATACAATAAAAATGATACTATTAATATCATTTAATATCATATCACTAACCATTTACTATCTACATTTACTATCGACTAATATCATATAATAGATTATTATATATAATAAAACAAATTATATATATAATAAATTCTATATAAAACATAACATAATATAAAAAAATACAATAAAAATGAGAATTCAAAAAAAGCAAAAATACAATTTATTTTATTAAAGAACAACATTTTTGTTATGCTTAATATCTTTAGCTTGGTCTGTATTTGTATTGACTCTGCCCTTTATTCAAGTAGTTTTTTCTTGGCAAAATTACCTGAAGCCTACGCTTTTTTGAATCCAATTGTAGATTTTATGCCAGTAATACCCTTACTCTTTTTTCTCTTAGCTTTTGTTTGGCAAGCTGCTGTAAGTTTTCGATAAGATCTTTAATTTGAATAATGTCCGAAAAAAATTATTAAGATTCGAAAATAAAAATGATAACATTTTGAAAGATCAGATAAGTTTTACAGCGTGACTCCTTGATTCCAAATATTAAAATTTTTGGATAGACAATAAAAATCTGGACCATCTCATCATTTCTGGTTTTTCCATTCAAAAATGAAAATTCTATTAAGAGAATCTATTCTCTTTCTCTGGCGTTTTTTTTTAATTATCTTGGAGATTTTGTAATGCTTACTCTAAAACTATTTGTTTACACGATAGTGATATTCTTTGTTTCTCTTTTCATCTTCGGATTCCTATCTAATGATCCAGGACGTAATCCTGGACGTGAAGAATAAGAAAATCTTTTTTGTTTTGCTTACTTGTGCTGGATTTTGAAATATTTTTTTGTTTTTTTATCTATTTTACATCTTTAACTAGTAAAAAAAATTAAACAAAGAGGGAAGAAAAAAAAAAAGAAACTTCAAAATTTCAAAAGAAAAAAATACCAAATCATCAATAAACGGAAAGAGAGGGATTCGAACCCTCGGTACAAAAATTCATACAACGGATTAGCAATCCGCCGCTTTAGTCCACTCAGCCATCTCTCCCCAATTCAAAAAAAAGAATTATTATGCTTATGATACATCGCATAAACAAAAAGAACAAAAAGTAGGGCTCGAAAAAAGCCTTCTTTATATCTTATTTGATATTGATTGATAGTCATTTGATATATCTTATCTGTCTTTTTTTTTTTTCTATTTATTATCTATAAATAAAGAGAGAATTATTGATTTCATTTTTTATACCTTCAGCGTGCTCAACTTACAGGAACTAGTCAGGATATTTAAAAAAAGGCGGGTGGTTTTATTTTTATGTAACTTTGCCCTAATCAACAAATGAAATTGAATTAATGAAAATAAAGAGGGTGTGGATAACTTCTATAATAGATTTATAGAACTCTTTTCTCTTTTATCCCCCCGCTGTCTTGTTCTATTCATACCTAATTTCGCATTTCCCTGTTAATAACAGGGAATCTAATTTTTAGATTACAAATAGTTATAAATGGTTTTTTAAATACTTACTCGCTCGTTATTAAAATTAACTGAAGTGAAAATGACTTATAAATCTGATCATATTAAAGCTCGTCAAGAAGTACTCGGAACTACGAAACAATACCTAAACCTTACGATCTTTGGCTCTGCAACTGAATCATTTCCTTGTATCAACGTATGATCATTACGCTTCAACGGGGTTATTCTATTCCACCTCTTAGATATTACTTAATTAACTGATTTATTTTTATTAACGTATGATCATTACGCTTCAACGGGGTTATTCTATTCCACCTCTTAGATATTACTTAATTAACTGATTTATTTTTATTAGTGATTTATTAAAAAAAGTGTACTTAGTCAAAACTTAACACACTATTCATCAATTGTATTTTCTTGTTTATTTTTATTACTGATTTATTAAAAAAAGTGTACTTAGTCAAAACTTAACACACTATTCATCAATTGTATTTTCTTGTAAATAGGAGGAAAAAAGCTCTATGGAAACATTGTGGTTCAATTCAATGAGGTTTAATAGGTGTTTAGAATACAGGTGTGGTTTAAGTAAATCAATAGACAGTTTTGGTCCTATTGAAAATAACAGTGGAAACGAAGACCCATCTATTTTAACTGATATGGATAATACTATGAATAGTGATTTTTATTATTTAGTAGATGTCGGGGTTGTAAAAACAATAGTGAGAATTCTAGTTATAGGCATGAACATGCCGACTTTACTATCTGATAAAACTAGGGATAGTAATAGTTTTTTCATATATGATTGGAATAATATCATTACTAGTTTTATTGAAGGTTATATACTTTCACAAATAAAAATAAAAAAAAAACTTATGGGGGATTTTTATGAAAGCACCGAACAAGTCGATAGTGATCAAAAAATTGGTTATACCAATATCGGAGTGGACCAAGTCGAAAATAGTCATCAAAAACCTACTTACATCTTTCAGAGTGGGGTTAATGAAAAAAAATGCACTACTGAACGAGGTGATCGAAGGGCTAGTTACATTTTTGAAAATGAAAGCGACAAATCCAACAGTAGTGATTATGACTATAATTGTAACTGTGATTGTGACAGTGAATACAATAGTGATGACTATTATTATCATGATGCTGATAGGTCCCAAAAGGCTAGTTCTGACGTCAAAAATGACAGTGATACAAAAGAAAAGGATCCAAAGGGTCCGTCCTACATTCTTCAAAACTGCAATCCTAGTGATCAAGAGCCTAGGTACATTCTTACAAAAATCCGTAATAATGATAACGGTAATGGTAATGATAGCGATAGTACTTGTGATGGTGGATTTCCTAGTAGAACTCCTTATGGCAATGAGGGACCAGATATGCTCGGAAAAACTATGGAAATTTCCGGACCCGAAACCGATAGTAATAGGAATAGCCGTAGTGATAGTAGCAGTGACAATGCTAATTATAGCGATGATGACTATGGTGATGATTCTAATAATCTACGGAAAAGTGGGTACATCAGATACATCTACTACTACTTAGAACCGCAAAATTTCGTTGATGATCCGGAATGTAAAATTAAATTTGAGAAGGCCCAAAATAGTACTGAAATCGAGCGTACTGGGAGAATACCAAATAATTATGATTATTCGCATTTGTGGGTTGCCTGCGACTCTTGTTATGGAAACAATTATAAGAGATTTTTTAAATCAAAAATGAATATTTGTGAATACTGTGGATGTCATTTGAAAATGAGCAGTTCAGATCGAATCGAACTTTTGGTTGATCCAGGTACTTGGAATCCTATGGATGAAGACATGTTCTCTGTGGATCCCATTGAATGGGATTCGGAAGACGAACCTTCTGAAAATCCTTTTGATCCTTTTGATTTTGAAGACGAAGACGAACCTTCTGAAAATCGTTTTGAAGACGAAGACGAAGACGAACCTTCTGAAAATCGTTTTGAAGACGAAGACGAAGACGAACCTTCTGAAAATGATGATTATCAAAATCGTCTTGATTCTTATCAAGACAGAACCGGATTACTGGAGGCGGTTCAAACAGGCACAGGTCAAGTAAAAGGTATTCCTGTAGCAATTGGTATTTTGGATTTTGAGTTTATGGGAGGTAGTATGGGGTCGGTAGTGGGTGAGAAACTCACTCGGTTGATCGAATATGCTACCAATCAACGTTTACCTCTTTTTATAGTATGTGCGTCTGGAGGAGCGCGTATGCAAGAAGGAAGTTTGAGCTTAACGCAAATGGCTAAAATTTCTTCTGCTTTAGGCGATTACACGAACGAAAGGTTATTATATGTACCGATACTTACAACTCCTACTACTGGTGGGGTAACAGCTAGTTTTGGAATGTTGGGGGATGTCATTCTTGCCGAACCCGATGCTTACATAGCATTTGCAGGTAAAAGAGTAATTGAAGAAACGTTGAAGATCGAAGTGCCCGAAGGTTCACAATCGGCTGAATTTTTATTCGAAAAGGGCGCATTTGATTCACTCGTACCACGTGATTATTTAAAAGAGGTTTTAAGTGAGTTATTGCATTTCCATGGTTACTTTCCTTTGACTCAAACTGAAAAATAATTAAGACTCTAATTTGATTTTTGTATAATAAATTATTATTATACAAAAATCAAATTAGAACACACAGTAATAAGATAAGAATAGAAAAATACTAAGAATAATAAAAACATTTATTATCATACACATGTTTCTTGTAGAAATAGAGGGCAAAATAAATCCAGTTATTTCGTTCTACACTCTTTATTTTTAATAAAAATTTATTATTTTTAGATTTTTCCTTATCAAAGAAAAAAAGAAAAAAATGAATAAGATTTATTAAGAATCAAATTGATTCTTAATAAATCTTATTCATTTTTTTCTTTGATTATGTATTTATTATATTATATACTTAATTATGTATACTCCGTATATAATAGATATATCTATCTATTGATCTCTATTCATTTAGATATACTTAGTATAAGTCTATATGAATTCTAGTGATTATAGACTATCTTTAATATAAGAAAAATCAAAATATATATATATTATTAATATAACAATCAACAAAAAATAACATAACAGGTACAAATACGAAATTGAGGTACCCCATTTTATGATAAACTTACCTTCCCTTTTTGTTCCTTTAGTGGGCCTAGTATTTCCGGCAGTTGCAATGGCTTCTTTATTTCTTCATGTTCAAAAAAACAAGATTTTTTAGATACGGGCAAAAGTACTACTATTAATATTACCTTAATAAGATAAGGAGGATTTAATATAACAACAAAAATATTAATATAACAAAAAAAAAAAAAATAACAGGTACAAATATGAAATTGAGGTACCCATTTTATGATAAACGTTTATGTGTTTTTAGTGGGCCTTGTCTTAATTGTAATGTCTGCTTTATTGGTTAATGTTCCAAAATTAATTAGTTGGGGATCAGAAAAACATGGTTGTCGTTCACAAGACGCATGGCTTGACATTGTACCGGGGTCCCGAAAACCAATCAATTTCTTCTGGGCTTCTTTCACTCTTTTAGGTTCATTAGGGGTGTTATATCTTTCAGTTTCCAGTTATTATGGTAGACATTTTTTCTCTTTGATTTCATCTGAATTTGTAGTTCCTTTTTTGCCACAGGGGGTCACCCTGACTTTCTATGGAATCGCAGGTCTCTTTCTAAGTTTACATTGGTGGCTTCTAATTTTTTGGAATGTGGGGAGTGGTTATAATTTTTTCGATAAAAAAAATAGAATGGTGTGTTTTTTTCGTTACGGATTTCCTGGAACATATCGTCGTATTTTTCTCCGAGTTCGTATGGAAGATATTCAGTCCCTCATACTACAAGCTAACCCTAACCCAGAACCCAGTAGTGGTGTCCTTTATATGCAAACACGAGAACAAGGGACCATTCCGTTGACTCCTGTTGATGATTATTATGATAGGACTCCACGCAACGTTATACAAAAAGCTTGGGACTTGTCCAGATTCTTGAGTGTACCAATGGAAATCGTTCCATATTCTTGAGTCTACCAATGGAAATCGTTGTATCAAAAAAATAAATGCTTTCTCTAAGAAAGCATTTATTTTTTGATTTCTGTATTATTTTGTATTCTTTAATTTAATTCCAAATTAAAGGAAAAAACAAATTTCCGAATTACAAATAAAAAAAGAGAGAATCGATTCTCAATTTATATTAAAAAAATTCGAAATTGATACATAGGCTAGGCTCTATTACTTGTATTTACTTGTAATAGAACTTATGCTTGATAGAAAAATTATTATTCTATATAGTTGACAAATGAGATGAAACTGAGTTCATTAAAGACGAAAAATGGCAAAAAAGAAAGCATTCATTCCCCTTCTATGTCTTACATCTATAGTCTTTTTGCCCTGGTGCATCTCTTTTACATTTAAGAAAAGTCTGGAATCTTGGATTACTAATTGGTGGAATACGAAACAATCCGAAATTTTCTTGAATATTATTCAAGAAAAAACGATTTTAAAGAAATTGATAGAGTTCGAGGAACTGTTCCTCTTGGATGAAATGCTAAAGGAATATCCGGAAACACATTTTCAAAATCTTCGTATGGAAATCTACAAAGAAACCATCCAATTGATCGAGACGAACAACCAAGATCGTATCCATACGATTTTGCATTTCTGTACAAATCTAATATGTTTCCTTATTCTAAGTGGTTATTCTATTAGGGGTAATCAAGAACTCATTATTCTTAACTCTTGGGTTCAAGAATTTCTATATAACTTAAGTGATACAATAAAAGCTTTTTCGATCCTTTTATTAACTGATTTATGTATAGGATTCCATTCAACTCATGGTTGGGAACTAATGATTGGGTCTGTCTATAAAGATTTTGGATTTACTCAGAATGATCAAATTATATCTGGTCTTGTTTCCACTTTTCCAGTCATTTTAGATACAATTTTAAAATACTGGATTTTCCGTTATTTAAATCGTGTATCTCCGTCACTTGTAGTGATTTATCATTCAATGAATGACTGAAAAAACGATCCACTGATCCAATTAGAAAATTTGTTTTTTTGTATTTTTGTATCTAAACATTAAAAAATTGACTTATTCTTTTTCGTTCTACTCGTATTCTTCCTATATTCTAGGAAAATCATTTGAGTAAATAGCAGAATAATGGATAGGGAACTATGCCAGTAACCTACCTAATCTTATTGTAGAAATTTTCAGGATGAATGATTGGACCATGCAAACTAGAAATGCTTTTTCTTGGATAAAGGAAGAGATTACCCGATCCATTTCCGTATTGCTCATGATATATATAATAACTCGAGCACCCATTTCAAATGCATATCCCATTTTTGCTCAACAGGGTTATGAAAATCCGAGAGAAGCTACCGGGCGGATTGTATGTGCTAATTGCCATTTAGCTAATAAGCCTGTAGATATTGAG